AATTACGTACTTACTTAAAAACGAACAAATCGCAATTCCAAGAAATTATCTCTTCTACCAAAACATTTACTGAGGAAGCGGAAGCCCTTTTAAAAGAAGCTATTCAAGAACAAATGGAACGCTTTCTACTTCAGGAACAAGCATAAATAAATGGATCCTTTAATATAAATATTTAAAAAGTTTATATATTATATATATAAAAAAGACCTTTCTTCCTATAGATATCTAAAAAAAACATATGGAAATAAATTGCGTCCAATAGGATTTGAACCTATACCAAAGGTTTAGAAGACCTCTGTCCTATCCATTAGACAATGGACGCTTTTCATTTCATTCCGATTTTTTCTCGTTTTTGACTTTGATTCTGATTCTCGTATTTATTGTTCTGAAAAAAGAATCCGATTGTATATGAGATGATAAAATTTTTTGTCTTGTATATTCAACTCAATAATGATGCATTAGGTATTATAGACTAGAGCGGGTAGCGGGAATCGAACCCGCATCGTTAGCTTGGAAGGCTAGGGGTTATAGTCGACGCTGGTTTTTCATTTTTAACGTCTCTAATTCAAAACCGAACATGAAACTTTTATTTCATTCGGCTCCTTTATGGAAAATGGAGAAATTCTCAGATAAAATTTTAAGGTGGGAATGAAATTCAAAATTTGGCCCATAACATCTATGTCAGCTTTTTGTTGGAATGCATTCCATTCCAAATAATTTGCTTTCTAGATCATCCTTCTAGAAGAGGAGATTCAAATAATCTTTCTAGTTACTTCGTTCTCTATTTCTAGTTGAAAGAATCCTAAGGAAAAGTTTTTGGTTTCCACCGAGCTAAAAGAAAGATGTTGATTGAAGCCTCTAGTAAACTAAAGTTATCATTTAATAGCCATTTTGCCTCGATTTCTTAAAAAAAAGAAGATGAAGATTTAGTTACGATTAGAAAACCTTTTTTTATCTTTATCCATGGATTGCTTACTTATACTGATTCAATTGGAAATGGTCGTCCAATTACAAAAATTCATGTTTCAAAATTTCATAATCCAAAATTTATATTTTTAATTGACCTTTGGATACAAATCACGAGAATGTATAATTCTCTTCCAATTTTTCATTGAAGGTAAGGAATTAATTCCTTTTTAGAAATAAAGTTTATGATCGGAATAGTAATCAAACCGGGGGATCCCTTAACTATTAAAGGGTTATATAGAACGAATCACACTTTTACCACTAAACTATACCCGCTACAGTTCGATTATTGTATCGAAATATAACTTTTGTCGAACACTGAAACTGGACATAATGGAATCAAGATAGGCTTATAAAAGAATCATGAAATTTAGAATAGTGGCCTTTTTCGTAGTAAGATTAAGGGAGATTCTGAAAAGTATATAAAGTATAGTTAAATAATTTAATTAAAAATAAAAAAAGTTCGGTTTTTTTCCTGAAGGAGTTAGTTTTGAGATATGGTTCAATAAAATGGTTAACGCTATAATCAGATAAATAAGATATCCAAATCCAAATAAATTAAAAATTTATGTTATTAAAAATAAGGGGCCTGGCGAATTACTGATCAGGCCAGGCCGCGTGAATCACAATTTTTCGGTCGAAAAAGTTTTTTTATATATTTAAAAATTTAATAGTCTATTTTTCGATTAATATTCATTCATTTTTGATTCTTGTTTTTTTTGTTTATTTATATAATATATATTAAGTTATATATATTATAGTTAATAGTTATATATATTATATAAGTTATATATATATTAAAATAGAATCTTTCTTATTTTTGGCGTTATCCAACTGATTGGAATTGAGTCTAAAACTTGTACTTGCTGTTGTATGACACAAAAACAACTTGTCTATTTTATAGACATATATTATGGTTATATGTTAATTAGTATATTATATAAATGTTATTGTTATGTTATATAGAATAGAAAATTATTATATATAGATAATTATATTATATATCTAATTTAGATATAATTTGATTTCTCAATTTTTTATTATTAATTCTGGATTCGATTTTATTACATACTTTTTTACATATAAACAAAAAATCTTCGAATTTCTTTTTTATTTATATATTTATATATAAATAATATATAAATTTGTATTTTATTTATTTTTTTTTTTTTTCAAGGGGGAGAGATGGCTGAGTGGACGAAAGCGTCGGATTGCTAATCCGTTGTACGAGTTTTTCGTACCGAGGGTTCGAATCCCTCTCTTTCCGTGTTATATTTACATTGAAGATTTAATCTTAATATAATATTCTTTGATATATATATATATATAATAATATATATTTTTCGAATTAATTAGAATTTGGCATTTTTTATAATTTATAATATAGTTTCATTTAAATTTTATCTTAAATTATAAAAAAAAAGAGAAATGAAAAATGAAGCAAAAACCCTTTTTTTAGTCTTCGCGCCCAGGATTGCGCCCTGGATCATTAGATAGGAATCCGAAAATAAAGAGAGAAACGAAGAATATCACTACTGTGTAAACAAAGAGTTTGAGAGTAAGCATTACAAATCTCCAAGATCTTTTTTTTCTTTGAAAAAGAGAATAGATTTTCTATTGTTATACCGCATATCCTAAAATTAAATATTAGGTTTGACACCTAAAGTTGTTTTTGAAAATGTTAAAATCGACTTTTTTTTGTAATTGTAATAGAAATACTAAAAAAATTTACGCTATTATTATCTTATCTATTCTTTTCGTACTTATCAATAATGGATTTTTAACCACTTTTTCATTTAGCCAAAATCAAAATAGTTAGAATGGAAAACGAAATAATGCGGGTTGTGTCTATACAAGAATTTTAATATTTTAATTTTGAATTTTTGAATTAAGGGCTCATACTGTAAGATTTTTGATTTTGTTAATTGTTTAGTATTCTAATTAGAATTCTCTTTTTCGAAAAAAGCATTCATCTTTAAAAGACCTCATCGAAAACTTACAGCAGCTTGCCAAACAAAGGCTAAGAGAAAAAAGAATAGTGGTATGACTGGCATAAAATCGACGATTGGACTCAAAAAAGCATAGGCCTCTGGTAATTTGGCAAAGAAACAACTACTCGAATAAAGAGTACAATTAAGACAGATCAAACTAAAGATATTAAGCATAACAGACATTTTCTTTTTTTTTTTAATTGCATTTTGATTGAGTTATTGATAGATAAGTAAAAAAAAAAAAAAGAAAAAATCCTTCATTTTTTTGAACTTACTTACTCAATCAAAAAACCTTCCATTCTCAATGGAGAATAGAAGAAATTCTACTTTCATATAATATCTTAATGGAATTATTGGTAATGATCAATAAATTCATTTTTTCTATGTTGACATCTATCGGATTTAAAATACTAAACAACCGAATCTAATGGATTCTTTAGATAGTTGGTCTGGAATTGACGAATAATCAACAACAATATTAGTGTTTATTAGTGTCGAATCGAGATCGAAGTGGGGCGTGGCCAAGTGGTAAGGCATCGGGTTTTGGTCCCGCTATTCGGAGGTTCGAATCCTTCCGTCCCAGAGCATAATTAATTCTAATTTTCTAATTAATAAGAAAAAACGTTTTTCTTTTCTGTTTATTTTATAAAGTGTCTAAAGTGTAAGATTGGCTAGAGTTTGACTCTTTTGGCTAATGATTAGAATAAAAAAATTATATCTTTTTCACAGATTTCACAAAGATAAGTGCTCAAATGATACAGATGAATCTGTTGGGTATTTAGGCAAGCCTGGGGTTATAGATTACATTAATTTTCATTATAAAAAAGTTGTGACTTTACTTATTATATATCCAGTCCTTAATAATATGATATATAAATATAATAAAATATAAATATATAATATAGAAATATTCATATATCATTATAGAAGGACGTTAATTTTTTTTGTTCATCTCCAGAAAAAAAATTGTATTTTTACTATAACTACATTTTTTTTATATTTCTTATTAAATATGAAAATTTATATATGTAAAGGTTGCGTTCGAAAATAAAGATGGATTTATCTCTCTTAGCTTATCTCTTAGAGATGTCGTCTTATTGTAAATTGTAATTGTTTGTAATTTGTATAAAAAATGTTAATTAAGAAATCAAAAAATTAGAAAAAACGAATATTAAAAAAACTTAAGAGATATTACATATCTAATCTAGGTAACAACTATTTTAACTGAACCAATGACTATTCATGATTCGATAATTGAATCAACCGCAGACTGGTTCCAAATTCGAGGAATGTTATGGTAAAACTTCGTTTGAAACGATGTGGTAGAAAGCAACGTGCGACTTGAAGGACATGATCTGGTGTGGATTCTTATATCCATCATTCTATAAAAAAGGATGCTCTGAACTCGACATCTTTTGCTCTGTTCCATTCGAACTCGGCTTGGTGGGGTGTAATAGAAATAGTATAGGATGGAGCTCGAGTAGAAAGTCTTGAGCTATTTCTCAAGGGAGAGGAGTCTAGGGTTAGTGTCAATAAAAAAAATAAGTTGGAAGAACTTCGTAAATTATCTTTGACAGAGAAATGGCAAGGATCAAAATCAAGCAAATTTAAAATCCCCAAGGCCATTTTGATAAAGCCTTTTTTATTAATCTATTAAATTATATATACTGGGCGGACGCCCGCTGTTCATATGATTAGATTCTTTGAAAGAAATAAATAACAAAAAGGTATGTTGCTTCCATTTTTGAAAGGATTAAAAATCAACGAAGTAATGTCTAAACCCAATGATTCAAAAAAAAAAAGATAAAGGCTTCCGTAACAAGGAAATACTCTTTTTGTTTTTTATTGTTGCAACAATTGTATTTGGATCAATTCAAATAGATTCTAAATCAGACAAAACAAAGGGTATTTGAGACTGCTCAATAAATGAGAAATGCTAAAGGATTTTTGTCTTTTGAGCTATTTGAAAGTTATTCAACTTGAGTTATGAGTATACAAATGATTTTTTTGCGGAAATAAAGGATTGAATTCTTAGTTGAATTTGTTTTCTTATGGATTTTTTTGATTGGTCATTGTAATTTATAGATACATAACTTCTAAATCATTTTGCTCGAGCCGTACGAGGAGAAAACTTCCTATACGTTTCCGAGGGGGGTTCAATCTATCCCAATGAGCCGTCTATCGAATCGTTGCAATTGATGTTCGGTCCCGAAGAGAGGGAAGAGATCTGCAGAAAGTGGGTTTTTATGATCCGATAAAAAATCAAACTTATTTAAATGTTCCTGCTATTCTCGATTTTATTCAAAAGGGCGCTCAACCTACAGAAACTGTGTATGATATTTTAAATAGAGCAGAGGTTTTAAAAGAATTTCGATTTAAGCAAACGAAGTTCAATTAATGAATAATAAACCATTTTTAATTAAATAGAATTAAAATGAAATATAAAAACGAAAGATAATGAGGTTTTAATTTGGTAGAACTTTTTTATTCCTGTATTGTGCCAATCCAACACAAGCTTTCCTCTCTAATTTCATTTCTCTTTGTTTTTTCTATTTCGATTTCACAATTTCAATTATATTTAGTGTATTTTTTTATTTTTCATAAAATAATTCAAATTTTTTATTCATATTGACAAGAATGTATTGAACAAATATAATTCAATTGTGAAATCAAAAATTAAATGGTTTTGTTATGTCTTCTTCACCATATTAGTATTCGAGGATTCATTGAATTTGTTCCGATACAAAACAAAAAGTTTGGATCTCAAAAACGTAAACTACTTGTACTTGTTTATCAAATTTTTTAGCTGAGAATCCCTTGCATTGGTGTTTGTTTTTATGTTCGTAACAGGAATTAACTCGAAAATTTTTTTTGATTTTTTGATAATTCAATGTTTTGATGCCAATACAATTTTGTTGATCTCGATTGTATCTACATATAGATATAGCTATTATGGGGGTTGCTAACTCAACGGTAGAGTACTCGGCTTTTAAGTGCGGCTAGGATCTTTTACATATTTGGATGAAGCAAGGGATTCGTCTACACCATCGGTAGAGTTTATACGACCACGACTGATCCTGAAAGGAAATGAATGGAAAAAAGAGCATGTCGTATCATATAGTAATAATATTTCATTTTTATCAAATCGTTACAAAACTTTATTTAAATTTTTGGAAAGAAATGCAATTAATTAAAAATTGGGTCGATTGAATAAATGGATCGAACCCCATCCTTATGGGTTCCAATTTTGTGGAAAGAATAAGCAACGAGCTTATCTTCATAATTTGAATGATTACCCGATCTAATTAGACGTTAAAAAAAACTTAGTGCCTGATGCGGGAAAGGATTATCCCACGTATGGATTTTCTTTTTTAGTGAATCCTAACTATTAGAATCTCCATTCTCCATATAGAGATGGACAGGAATGTGTAGAAGAAACAGTATATTGATAAAGAGACTTTTTCCAAAATCAAAAGAGCGATTGGGTTGAAAAAATAAAGGCTTTCTAACCATTTTGTTATTTCGTAATAAAAAAAAAACGAATTAGATGGAAAAAAAAAGAGAGTACGTTGATTAATTTACCGAAGTACTATTTAAAAAAACTTTGTTTTTACTGTATCGTACTATGTATCATTTGATAATTCAAGAAACTCCCTATCATTTGTACGTTTACTGATTTTAAATGGACGAATTCCAAGGATATATAGAACTCGACGGTTCTTGGCAACATAACTTTTTCTATCCACTTATCTTTCAGGAATACATTTTTTCGTTTGCATATGGCCATGGTTTAACAAAATACATTTTGTTGGAAACTTCCGTCGATAGGAAATTTAGTTTACTAATTGTGAAACGTTTAATTAGTGGAATGTATCAAGAGAATCCTTTGATTCTTTCGACTAATAATTTTAACCAAAATGACTTTTTGGGGCACAAACACAATTTTTATTCGCAAATGATATCAGAAGCATTTGCAGTCATTCTGGAAATTCCATTTTCCCTACTATTAATAGCTTCTGTAGAGAGACAAAAAATAGTTAAATCTCAGAATTTGCGATCAATTCATTCAATATTTCCTTTTTTAGAAGACAAATTCTTACATTTAAATTATGTCTTAGATATATTAATACCTTACCCTGCCCATCTAGAAATCTTGGTTCAAACACTTCGGTACTGGGTGAAAGATGCTTCGTCTTTGCATTTATTACGATTCTTTCTTTATGAGTATCGTAATTGGAATAGTCTTTTTATTTTAAAAAAATCCATTTCTATTTTTCTAAAAAGAAATCAAAGATTATTATTGTTCTTATATAATTTCCATATATGTGAATACGAATCCATTTTCGTTTTTCTTTGCAACCAATCCTCTCATTTACGATCAACATCTTATAGAGTGTTTCTTGAACGCATTTATTTCTACGTAAAAATTGACTATTTAGTCAAACCTTTTTATAAGGATTTTGGCGTTATCTTATGGCTTTTCAAGGACCCTTCCCCGCACTCTGCTAGGTATAAAGTAAAATTCCTTTATGCATCAAAAGGG